TTGTTTTTTTTTTGCAGAGAAGATTATACCTTAAATTTGAATTTCTTTAGGAATATTCGAATTCCTATGATTAATACTACTTATTCAACAAATTTGATTGGTTAATACGAGTAGATTTTCGATTACGATAAATTGATGAAACAATAGCCAGCCCAATGGCTGCTTCAGCGGCTGCAATGGCTATAACAAAAATGGAGAAAATATCTCCCCTTAATTGACGATTATCAAAAAAATCAGAAAACGTTACAAAATTAATATTAACTGCATTCAATATAAGTTCAAGACACATAAGGGCTCTAACCATATTTCGACTTGTGATCAATCCATAGATACCGATAGAAAATAAATAGGCACTCAAAACAAGTACATGTTCGAGCATCATTAAGCAACTCCTTAGCAATCTCATTCATTTCAATCTAAATAACAATTCAATTGATTTGGTTGAATCACATATAACAAACATGGAATATTTTAATTGCTTATTTTTTATTGACGAGCTACAGCAATTGCACCTATTAAAGCAACTAAAAGGATTATTGAAATGAGTTCAAATGGAAGAAAAAAATCCGTTGATAAATGAATTCCAATTTGTTGACTATTGCTTATCAAATCTTGTTCTAGAACCTGGTTTGATCTTGTAGTCCAAATAATCCCGTACCATGACGTATCTGGAATAGTAGTAATTAGTGAAATAAAAAGACTTGTACAAACCACTGAAGTAACCCCATCCCCAACAGTCCAAAGACGAGAATCTTTGTAATATTCTGAACCACTCATGAACATCACAGCAAAAAGAATTAAAACATTTACAGCCCCTACGTAAATAAGTATTTGCGCAGCAGCTACAAAATAAGAACTCAATAGAATATAGAATAAGGATATACAAACAAGAACCAATCCTAACGAAAAGGCAGAATAAATTGGATTGGGAAGTAATACCACTCCTAGACCTCCTAAGATCAGACCCGATCCCAGAAAGAATAAAATAAAATCATGCATTGGCCCAGGTAAATCCATAAAAAAAAAAAAATCGAAATATTTCATGATTTTATTGACCTGACCAGGAAAAAAGAAGTAACTCCTTTTTTTTATGTTTATGATACTTCTTAACTTAAACTTAATAACTTAATTAAAATTAAATAAATATTAAATAAATGAAAATTGAATAGGTGCGGGTGCGTTGATGTATATAGTGTTATTGGAGCCCTATCATTCAATATCTGGAAGAAGAGTTTGAAAATATATATTACTCTAATATAAATATAGAAATCTATTTTGAATCCAAATAAAATGACAAGTTTAAACAACTTTTGGATTGATCAAGGAAAGCCTTATTTTTCTAGATCCAAACTAAACCTTAATTTCATTTATTTAATTTTTTTTTATTATTTAATTATTAATTTAAATAATAAATTTTTAATTGAATTATTAATTGGGGATTTTTTTGAATTGAGAGGTTTAACTATTTTTTATTTGAGGTGAATTCGAAATTGTGCGAATTGTGTAATCATCAATTACTGACGTTGGTAATCGACCCAAAGCAATTTGATTATAATTCAATTCGTGACGATCATAACTCGAAAGTTCGTATTCTTCAGTCATTGATAAACAATTGGTTGGACAATACTCAACGCAATTACCACAAAATATACAGATTCCAAAATCAATACTGTAATTAAACAATCGTTTCTTTCGAATATCACTTTCCAATTTCCAATCTACAACGGGTAGATCTATAGGACATACACGAACACATACTTCACAAGCAATGCATTTATCAAATTCAAAATGGATTCGTCCTCGGAAACGTTCCGACGTGATTAGTTTTTCGTAGGGATATTGAATAGTTATAGGTAAACGATTCGCGTGAGACAGGGTAATCGTGAAACCTTGACCTATGTATCGGGCAGCTCGTATTGTTTGTTGACCATAATTCGTGAATTCAGTTAACATGGGGAACATATCGTGAATGTGTATAAAGAATAAAATTGTAGGCTTGTTTCTTTCTCTTGTTTGCGATAAGTGGTCAATATAGAATATTGTAATTCTTTACAGTGAAAGAAGTTGGGACGAAGTTGTTAATAATAGATTACCTAGAGAAATGGGTAAAAGAAATTTCCATCCAAGATTTAAGAGTTGGTCTATTCTCAACCTTGGTAAAGTCCATCTTGTTGCAATAGGAATGAACAAGAACAAATAAGTTTTAGCTAATGTAATAAAGATGCTGATTATTGTTCCAAAAACTTTACCTACTTTATTAAAATTTATGTCAAAAATGTTAGGAACGAATAGGTATGGAATAGAAAGATTCCAACCTCCTAAGTAAAGAACTGTTACAAAGAATGAAGAAACTAGTAGATTCAGATATGAAGCAACGTAAAATAAACCAAATTTTATACCTGAATATTCTGTTTGATAACCTGCCACTAATTCTTCTTCTGCTTCTGGTAAATCAAAAGGTAATCTTTCACACTCGGCTAGAGAAGAAATTAGGAAAATGAGAAACCCTATAGGTTGGCGCCACAAATTCCACCCCCAAAAACCATATTTTGACTGCGCTTCAACTATATCAACTGTACTTGAACTGTTAGATAATCATAGTCGATTAGAACATCGCTGTTCTTATCACTATTACAGAACCGTACATGAGATTTTCATCTCATACGGCTCCTCAAAGGTCACAAATAAATCTAAGGACATTAAATTATTATTTATCTTTATCTTGATATTTTGTTTTGTAGGATAGAGTCAAAACTTATCCTAGTTCCCCAAATTAGACCAACGGAATTCTGTTTGCTATATTTTATATTAAAATCAAATATATATATTAATATTATAAATAAATAAAAAAAAAAGGTGCTTCTGAATTAATCTCATCTTTTAATTTTAGGAATGTTATTTTTGCTTGTTGATCAATAACTTAACTTAATCCTTGAATAAAACACTTTTTGTAACAACATCATAGAGGTATTTCAACCTATTATTTTCAATTACGAAAAAGAATTTGACGTCCCATTAATTTATGAATCATGCCAAGAGTTCTCTCTTTCTAACTAACGAAAAGATATAGGAAAAGGGGATCTTTTTTTATTATTATTATTTTATTGTTATTCTATTTTATTTCGTTCCTATTCTACTTTCTCATAAAGGGATATTAATCAAAATAAAAGATTACTTCGTTCTTGATAGTTATTTACTTAATCGGTGGATAGGGGCATACTCTAGGCCGGAATCGTGGGTAGTACTTCTTGATCATTTCTACTAACTTAAAGTCCCAATTCGAATTCCATTTATGTACAGAAATATCCTCTTGAATAATTTAGAGAATATCCATTACTAATCCTTTGTGTATTTTGGTCTTTCTAACCATCCACTCAATTTTGTTCAACCTCCCGTTTAAACCCGCTTCAAGTGATGATAACTAAGCAACCAATCTTGGGGTAAGCGGTCTCTACTGCTTATATTTACTTTTAATTAATAATTCATTCTTGTACATAGGAAATGAGACTTAATCTTTTTACTGCAAATTTGTAAGCCGTTTTCTTTCACTCATATAACTATCTGCTTTAGTTCATCAACCCAAATGATGACTAAAAAAGATGAAAAACATTTATTTAACCCTCTTCCCAGAAATTAGAAAGAAAAGAACTAGGAACTATTTTGTATTTCACCTAATTAGACGTCCCCGAATCACACGTAGAGATATTGATAATACACATAAAGTTAATGGTATTTCATAACTAATTGATTGAGCAGCAGCGCGTAGACCACCTAAAAAGGAATATTTATTATTTGATCCATATCCCGACATAAGAAGTCCAACAGGAGCAATGCTTGAAATAGCGATCCATAAAAAAACACCAATACCAAGATCGGCTAGAATAAGGTGGTATCCAAAAGGAATTACTGAATAACTTAGTAAAATAGATATGACTGCCACGGATGGTCCGATACTAAATAAACGACCATCTCCTCTAGATGGAAGAAGGTTCTCTTTGAAAAGTAGTTTTGTACCATCTGCTAGAGCTTGAAGAATTCCTAAGGGACCCGCGTATTCAGGCCCAATACGTTGTTGTATTCCTGCAGATATTTCTCTTTCTAACCAAACAATTACGAGTACGCCTATTGTGATTCCTAATACAAGAGTAAAAATCGGAACAAGTATCCATATAATCCCATAGACCCCTTTTAAGGATTCTAATCTGGAAAAAGAATTGATAGCTTGTATTTCGGTTGTATCAATTATCATTTTTAACGATCAACTTCTCCCATAATGATATCTATGCTACCTAATATCGTCATAATATCAGCCAATTTCATTCTTTTAACTAACTGAGGAAGAATTTGCAAATTGATAAAACCGGGTGGACGAATTTTCCATCTCCAAGGAAAAACACTCTGATCCCCTATCAGAAAAATTCCCAATTCCCCTTTTGGGGCTTCAACTCTCACATAAAGTTCTTGTTTCGCCAATTCAAAGGTTGGAGAGGGTTTTTTACTAATAAATCGATATTCAAAATCATTCCATTCGGAATCTTTTACTCTATCAAAATCAAAACGTCGTATTTCTAAATTCTCGTAGGGCCCTCCTGGAATTCCTTCCAGAGCCTGTTGTATAATTTTTATGGATTCTGTCATTTCGCCGATTCGTACTAAATAACGAGCTAATGAATCCCCTTCTTTTTGCCATTGAACTTCCCAATCAAATTCATCGTAACACTCATAATGATCAACTTTACGAAGATCCCATTGGATTCCGGAAGCCCGTAGCATTGGTCCCGATAAACCCCAATTTAGTGCTTCTTCTCCTCGAATAATGCCCACGCCTTCAACTCGTTCTAAAAAAATGGGATTCCGTGTAATAAGCTTTTTATATTCAGCAACCCCAGTTAAAAAGTAATCACAAAAATCCAAACATTTATCTATCCAGCCATACGGTAGATCAGCAGCTACTCCTCCGATCCGAAAATAGTTATGCATCATTCGCATACCAGTAGCAGCTTCGAATAGGTCATATATCAATTCCCTTTCTCGAAAAATATAGAAGAAAGGGGTTTGTGCACCAATATCTGCCATAAAAGGGCCAAGCCATAACAAATGGGAAGCTATACGACTCAACTCCAACATAATGACTCTGATATAACTAGCTCTTTTGGGTACTTGAATATTTCCTAATTGTTCGGGCCCGTTTACTGTTATTGCTTCTGTGAACATAGTAGCTAAATAATCCCAACGTGTTACATAGGGCAAATATTGTATAATTGTTCGATTTTCCGCAATTTTTTCCATCCCCCTGTGTAAATAACCTAATATAGGTTCACAGTCAATAACATCTTCACCATCTAGAGTAACAATGAGTCGAAGAACACCATGCATTGATGGGTGTTGAGGCCCCATATTGACTATCATAAGGTCTTTTCTTGTAGCTGGTACAGTCATAAGTTTTTTACCCATTCATTCTTCCATGAATTCCTGAAAGTGAAAAGAAGTTTATCCAAATAAAAAATAAAAGAATACCTAAAACGATTCTTCCAATTAACGAGTTTTTCTCTCTCTAATACTCAACTGACCAATTAATTCTTTATAACGTACTCTATTTTTTTTTGCCAAATAAGCCAACATCCGTTGACGTTTTCCTAAAATTTTTCGCAAACCTCTCTGAGATAAATAGTCTTTTTTGTGCACTTCCAAATGTGAAGTAAGTCTCCGTATCTTATTGGTAAAACTGAATACTTGAAATTCAACCGACCCCCTTCTTTCTTTTTCAGAAATAACTGAAATGAATGCATTTTTTACCATAAAAGATTTTCCCTCTTCCACCTTTACAGATATGGATTTTACTGATAAGTAATAATAATGCTAGTAATTTTAATGTGTTATATACAATAATCTGAATTTCTTGCTAAATTGAATTTATTTATGAACTCCTAATTTTATCAACTCATATTAATCCATCCAGGTTTCAATTTCATTTTATTCTGAAAAAGAAAGAAGGGGGTTCGTTTTTGCATGGCATAATTTAGACCTAAAATGAAGAAGATTCTGTTAATTGATTTGTAGGTCTAATTGATACCTCAGCGGCTTTAGTCTTCGTATCATATATTAGAATGGCACGGAAGACGGTGCGTGTGAATCTCTTTACTTTCATATACCCCGTAGGGTATAGCATATATAGGAAAAATGGACTATCAACGACTTTGCAACCGGGGATACGGATGTATCCTTAACATACTGAAACGACTGCCGTTATTTGTATCAAACCAATAGCGATTCATACAAGCTAAATCTTCTAATCGATAATTAGGCCAAAGAAAAAATTTTAATTGAATTAATTCATTCTTTTCTTTATCAGGGTGGTTCCCTTTATCCAAAGATTGACTGCAGTTGTTCTCAGTACAAAATATTGGATTTTTCTTCCTATTCTTTGAATTGAAAGAAATTAGAATTCTCAACTCTCTACGATGTCTATGCGATAAAATGGTTTCGGGAACAAGCAAATCAAAACCATTCTTATCAACATGGGGTTGTTCTCTATATCCTTGATTTGTTTGGTTCTTACTCTTATGAACCAACGAAATACCTAAGGTTTGATACATAATAAATTGTCCATCATTTTTTACAGACAGACGCGTGGGTTCGATAATAAGGACCCCCCTTTTGATCAATTCTGCAAGACTTAAATTCTTCTGAATCAGCATTATATCCAAACTCATTTCTCTTCTTTGAATCGAGGATATAGTAATTTTTCGTGGATTTATCAGCCTAAGCAGGAGACAGTATATTTTTATATTATTGATCATTCTTTCATTCAAAACATCGCCCCATCTCAATTGAAAAAGTAAATAGCGTTTTAGGAATAAATCTAGTTCTGCTCCTGTATTACTTTTGTTTTTTTTCTTTCTTGCATAAGGATCTTCAATATCTTTTTCGTTGTTTGTTGAAGGACCAGATTCAAGATTCCCTTGTTTTTGTACATTTGATCTAAGATCTTTTTTCCATTCTTTTTGTTGATTCTTTAGTTTTTTATTTGAAACACATTCCCCTTTTTGGTTTCCTTCGATGTTTTTCTTTTCACTAAGAGCATTTTCATTTAGATTCAAATTAAAAAGAAGGACTTCACTTGGTATAACCCACGGTTTCATTTTATATAGATTATAAGATAGAACAAATTCGGGGAAGAACCAAAGTCCTAGGGTTGAGATGGGACGATTTCGTATTTCTTCATTCATTCCCATCCAAAAAAAACCTTTTTGGGGATTTGGTAAATTGATTTGGAGCTTTGGCGTAAGCGTAAGATAAACAAGGCCTTTATTATCAATTTTATCAATTATTTGATAATTGTTAGTATCAATCTTAGTATTTTGATTACTCGTGGTATCGATTTTGATACAGGACTCAATAGTGACTTTTTGTCTAAGATCAAAATGGAGAATTTTCCAATCACAATATTTTCTATTGGGATTTTTTTCCATATATCTAATATCGGCATAATTATTAATAGGGATACCCCTCCATATATCAAAAAAATTCTGTTTATGTGTGTTGGAATTATAAGAATTTTTTTCGTTCTTATTTAATTGTACTTGAAAGCTTGATTTAGAAATAGATGAGTCCCTCTTATTTTCATAATTCAAATTAATACATTTATACGATAAAAGATCATATCTAGAGTTTTTTTGAAAATTATCTTTTTTATTCAATAAGTAATATATTTCCGAATTCCTAGAATTCCCCCTTTTTTTTGACTGAATTTTTTCATATGAATTCCACTTGGGATTTTTATTTTTATGACGTAGATTAACTCGATTTCTCCACTTTTGTGGTATTAATCCAGACCATTTAATAGGAGATAAATCGTATTGATAATGCCCTTTTAACCAGTTTTTCCATTCATTCATTTCAGAATTCGTAAGTTTCTTATGACTTAATTTAGAATGAAGTAGTCCTTGTGTTTCAAAGGAATCCATTATTTCAGCTTTAATAAAAAAAGACATTCCGTGATATTGAAAAACAGATCTTAATTTATACAAGTTACTAACTTGGATTTGTGATAATTTGTAAAATACATATGCTTGTGACAAATATGATAAATCACAAAAACTATCTAAATTTGTTCTATTTCTACTACTATTAATTGATCTTTTTAGAGTTGAAATAGTTGAAATAAAATGAATTGTATTTTTCTTTTTTCTATTAATAAGTCTTTCTTGATTTGCTTCATTAATGGGTTTATCCGTCATTTTTTTTATCGATTCAAGAAGAAATTGTGTATTGAGTCTGGGAATATTAACAATAGATAAAAATATATCTATGTATATTCTTTCGAGGCAAATTTTTATAAAGCAATCTAATTGAGAGATTAATCGGACATTTCTTCTTTTTAATAGTTGCCAAATATTTGTTGTCGATTCGCACCTTTTAGCATTATAACTTTTTTCAGTAGGACTAATATATACTCCTGATGGGGTTATTTTTGTTTTTTCTTTTGTAATTCTTTCTATTTGATTTCGAATTGTGCTTGTTCTACCAGTTAGATCATTCTTTTTTGTCAGTGAAGAATTTGTCCAATTTTGAGATTGAAGTAGACTAAATGATTCATGAATTATTTGATTGCCGAGTCTAGATTCTTTTTCGTTTTTAATCTCATTAGATTCAGATACTTTTCTTAAGCTAAATAAGAGAATTGGGTTGAATTTAAAAAGTCCTTTTTTTATTATTTTTCTAAATAAAAAACTTTCGATAATGCATTTTTTTATTTCTTTTGAAACTAATTTTGGTTTTCCTTTTAAAACTCTTAGAGCTAATATCTTTAATTTGCCAATTTTTGTTTGTAGTTCCTTAAAAACGGGCTTAAAAAAGGAATATCGTTTTCTGGGAGAACCAAAAGGAAGTTCAGTTTCCATTCCCCAAACTGTTAAAAAACAAAAATCATCTTTTTGTTTTTTCTTTTTGATTAGATTTCTATCAGAGTGTCGTAATTTAGATTTGTGCCAAGGTTTCAGGTAGAAAGGAAATAGGATTTTTATCTGAATACCATCTGTCAACCAATTTTTCGGAAATTCTTTTTCCGATAATTGGACACCATTATAGGTACATTTAACATGCATTTCTTGATTCAATTCCTGTATATCCTCAGACCATTCGGGAAATTGCAATAATAACATACGTCCAATATTTTTGGTTATTATCAATGAAGGCAATACAATATATTTTCTAAGAATCGATTGAGTTATTAACATTAATCCCCTTATTACTTGCGCCAATGGAATGTTATCCCATGCCTCCGCTATCTCTATCCGCGTTTGTTCCTTTCTTATACTGTCCTCTTTTTTGTTTTTCTCTTCTTTTTTTGTTTCTTCGTCTATATACTCCACAATTTCGGATTCTACCCCCTTGCTTTTCCACTTTCTAAAAATAACTTTAACGATTTCTGATATATCAAACGAGAAGTGGTGGGGGCTTTTGATTCTATCCAAAAAAAGGGGAGAGTGCGCGTTTGCTTGAAACAGTTCCCAAATTACAATTTTACGCCTTTGAGCGCGCATAGAACCTTTAATTATTCCTCGCCGAAAGTCCGATTGTTGTGAATAGCGTAGCAAAGCCACTTCGTTTCTCGGATCTGTAGGATTACTACCAGTATTAGAGTCAGTATTCTCGTTGTTAGGAGTAAAAATCACTACATATTTGGCTTTTCTTGATCGAATTTGATGGTCGATTGGAACGTTTTCTTGATATTCTCCTAATTGTTGTTCTAACTCGGTGATTAATTTGTATGACCATCGAGGGACTTTTTTACTGATTTCTTTTATTCCAATAGATTCTTTAATAGATTCCTTTGGAATCTTTTGACTATTAGTATGGATTTTAATGACATTCAATAAAAATTTGAAAAATCTTTCCTTTTTTTTATTCCATTTTAGTTGGCTATCAAATTCACCAGTTAAAGGTAAAAAATTTTCCTGTTCTATTATAAATAGTTTTTTATCAAATGCATCTGTTT